ACTTGGTGTCCATCCGATGCATCGGCTATGGTTATTTCATATCCCCCCTTTTCTTTACGTACTATTCTGCTTACTATACCTCTTGCTGTAGCATTATAGACTGTATTGTTACTCTTGCTCCCATCAGGATAAATCTGACCCCTTCCTCTGTTCCCGCCTACATATATGGGATATTTTAAGAAGTGAACGTCTTTCTTAGTAGAAGGGTCCGGAGAAAGAATGGGAAAGACAATTTCACTATATTTCTGTCCAGGAACAGGACCCACCACAAGAATATTTCTTTTGGTGGGGCGATAGCTCTGAAAAGACAGATTGCCCATCTTTTCTTTCAGCTCGGGAGAAATACGATCGGGGGGGGCTAATTCGAATCCCTCGGGTAAAATAAGGACAGCCCCCACATTCAAAGCCCCCTTTTTACCATTAGCAAGAACTTGTTTCAATTGCATATCATAAGGGATTTTAACAACTGCTTCAAATACAGTATCAGGAAGCACAGCTTGTGGAACCTCAATATCCACGGGCTTATTAGCTAAATGGCAATTGGCACATACAATACGCCCAGTTGCTTCTCGTGGATTTTCATAACCCTGCTGCGCAAAAATGGGATATGCATTTGAAATAGATGTCCGAGTTATTACATATATCATAATCAATACGGAAATGAATCGAGTCATCTCTTCCTTTACCCAGGAAAAGGTATTTCTATTTTGCATGGTCCAATCATTGATCTCGGAAATTTCTACAATAAATTAGGTAGGTAGCTAGTATAGTTCCCTATCCACGATTCTGCCATTGTACTGGAATAATTGTACTGAAGTATAGGAGGAATTCCCTGGGCGGGTAGAAATATAAAGAGTGAGTAAGCCTCAAAACGGTTTGTTTATGTACGAAGTCACATCATGATTTGATTGATATCGGCAGATCAAATGAGTTCTTCATTCATTCATTGAATGATAAATCACTACAAGTGAAGGAGATACACGATTTAAAAAATGGAAGATCCAATATTTCAAAATTGTATCTAGAATGACTGGAAAAGTGGAAACAAGACCAGATATAATTTGATCGTTATGAGCAAATCCAAAATCTTTGTAGAACGAACCAATCATTAGTTCCCAACCGCGGGGTGAGTGGAATCCGATACACAAATCCGTTAATAAAAGAATAGAAAAGGCCTTTATTGTGTCGCTTAAGTTATAGAGGAATTCCTGAACCCAAGAATTCAGAATGACAAGTTCTTCATTACCCAGAATAGAATAACCACTTAGAATAGCAAAACAGATTATATTTGTCGAGAAATGCAAAATGATATGGATATGATCTTCATTGTGCATTTTGACCAATTGTATCGTCTCTTTGTGGATTCCTATACGAAGCTTTTGTATCTGTGTCTCCGGGTACTCTTTTATCATTTCATCCAACAGGAATAGTTGTTCTAATTCTATGAATCTTTCTAGAACGTTCTTTTCTTGAATATCATTCAAAAAAGTTTCGGATTGTCCGGTATTCCACCAATTAGTAACCCAAGGTTCCAGGATTTTATTAAATGAGAGAGAGATCCACCAGGGCAAAAAGACTATAGATGCAAGATACGGGAGGAGAGTCAATGCTTTCTTTTTTGACACTTTTCATCTGTGAATTGTTAATGAACCCGCTTCATTCGCCGACTCTATCCGGTCCGATATTTCTATGAAGCATGAGTTCTATAACAAGGTATGGAACCTATGGATCTATTCCTTTTTTTTTGAATTGTTTAGTCCTTGGATCTAGTAAAGAATATAGAATCCGTTGGTCAAATTCGAACCAATTCTATTTTCATTTGTTCTTTCGATGAATGCCAAAAAGAACCACTTGAAATAATGAATATTATTTTGATTTCGAGACGAAAGAATTCCCCTCCATTATTCCTGGGTTCCTTCCCTCATGCTGAGAAAGCATTCATTCTCTTCAGTTCATTTCAAAATACTTCAATTGGCACGCGCAAGAAATAGGCCAATTCAGCAGCTTTTTGTTCAATTTCTCGTGGAGTCAAATTTTCATCAGTACGAGTCAAGGGAATGGTGCTCTGACCTCTGATTTCCATATAAAGGACACGTCGAGGATAAAGACCCTCTTTAACTTCCACTCTGATCGATTGGATATCTCTCATAAGGAATCGAAGGAAGATGCGACGATTTATTCCAGGAAATCCCCAACGAAAAATACACACTATTCCCTCTTTTCTATCGAATCGATCATAACCACTACCTACATTCCACGAAATTGTGCACCACAAATAGGAACTAATGAACAGACCTGCGATCCCATAGAAAGACATCACGATTCCTTGGGGAAAAAAAATGATTTGCTGAGACGGAAATAAGGATATCAGATTCCTACCAAGATAACTGGAAGTTCCAACCAATAGGAATCCTAGTGAGCCTAAAAAAAGGATACAGGCCCAGCAGAAATTACTTGTTTTTCGAGACCCCGTTATAAGTTCTATCCATATACGTTCTGATCGATAGTTCATACTAGATCCAGTTGCATCCTATTGGAATTGAGAGAATAAGCCAAATGAATTTTATTTTACTTTTTTTGTTTTGCTCCCGAAGTAACTCTCATCAACTAGCACTATTATGATGTGAACTATTAGGAGTAATTCATCGAATTGGTTAGATATAAAATAATAACATCCCCTTCATATGATACCACTATGTATATCTACATAATATAGATATGTTGACTTTCTATTTCAGATATCCGCTGATCCATTTTTAAACAGCTATCCCCACATATACATGCATTTATCCATATATCATGTATCCGCAGGCATAACCAACCACTTTTATATTTGTGCCCGGAGGGAGCCACATGTCGTATCATATTCCACTAAATAGATATCTGTATTATGATACAAGTCCAAGTTTTGAAATAAATTGATGAAATTTTGTCCTATCAGATCTAGACAATCTTGTTTTTTTGAACATGAAGAGATAACGAAGCCATTGCAATTGCTGGAAACACTAAGCCCACTAAAGGCACTAAAATAGAGGGTAAATTGAGATCTGTCATAGAATGGGTGCCTCGATTTAATATTTGTACTTGTTTTAAAGATATCTTATGTTATGATAAGTATATCTATTATAAGATAAGTATTATTAAGTATATAATAAGTGCAAGGAATGTAGAGCTAAATAAGTGTATCTATTCATCTTTCTACAAGAAATATATGGATGATAATCCGCTTTATTATTCTTGTTCTAGCGCCCTTATCTTCTAATAAAGAGTTTCTTACGAGTTTCCTAAGGATTCGTTAGGATCCGATCCAACAGGAATTCATAGTCTAAAAGTGTAGGTTCTCGGGAGATATAAAAATATGCAACACTTCCCTTTCAGATTTGAATTATTCTATATATATATAGATATATAGAATAATAGGGTCTATATATATTAATATGAAAGAAGGGAACATGAAATTCTTTTGATTTTTTTCCCAATTCCATTCCGCAGAAGGAAGAATTCACCCTTTTCCTCTTGATAGAGGGTTCCTGATTACTAATCATGAATGGGGGTAGGATAAAAAAAGTAATTATCCGAAACTTCCTATAGAACTTATGTTACCAAAGAAAACTCCACTCTTCTTATTTTGACTTTCATTCCGATGAACTAAAGTTCGCTACAAATAACTGAGCCTAGTGCTCTACTTGAATTTTGATTCAAGGGAAAAAAACCGTGTAGATGAAATAATTCACTCAGAACACCTTTTAAAGGATTACGTGGTACGATTGGATCAAATAAGCCCTTATGGAATGAATACTCAGCCGCTTGTAAACCGTCGGGTACTGTCTTATTCAATGTTTGTTCAATTACTCTTTTACCCGCAAATGCAATGTAGGCATTGGGTTCGGCAATAATGATATCTCCCAACATACCAAAACTGGCTGTTACTCCACCGGTTGTAGGAGATGTAAGGATTGATACATAGAATAACTTTTTATTGAATTGATAATCATATGAAGCGGAAGATATTTTAGCCATTTGCATCAAGCTCAAACTTCCTTCTTGCATGCGCGCTCCTCCAGAAGCACACACCATAATAACAGGTAGAGATCTATTAGCAGCATATTCGATCAACCGGGTGATTTTCTCGCCTACTACGGATCCCATACTACCCCCCATGAACTGAAAATCCATAACCCCAATTGCTATGGGAATCCCATTTAGTTGACCTATACCTGTTTGAACAGCCTCAGTTAAACCTGTCTTTCTTTGATACGAATCGATACGATCTCTATAGGGTTCCTCTTCCGAGTGAAATTCAATGGGGTCAATAGAGACCATGTCTTCGTCCATAGGATCCCAAGTGCCCGGATCAACCGAAAGTTCGATTCTATCTGAACTACTCATTTTCAAATGATATCCACATTGTTCACAAATATTCATTTTTGACCTAAAAAATTTCTTATAATTTAATCCATAACAATTTTCGCATTGAACCCATAAATGTCTGTATTTTTTATTTCCATCAAAATCATTAGATCTTCCTCTTATATTGAAATCACTGCCATTACCGCTAGTTCTTATACTAGAACCCCCACTGTCACTATCACTTACACTTTCACCACTACAAATGTAACTATAAATATAACTGTAAATGTGATTGTCGCTACCACTTGAAATGTACCTATCAATACTAATTTCAGAACGAAGATAACCATCAATGCAACTATGAATGTGATTATTCAAACTATACGTAGTATCATACATATAATGATCATAGTGGCGATTGTCACTCTTAGACCCACTATTCAGATAACTAGAAAATGCTTTTTCTAGTTCACTCAGAAAAGAACTATCATTGTCAATCTCAAAAACCTGATTTTCAATATCAAAATATACGGAATAACTGTTACCATTACTATCCCTAACTAAAAAAGTGTCATCAGAGATTAAACCCCAAATGCCCCTGACACCGAAAAAATGATCAACATTACTGCAACTATAACTGCGACTTTCGC